TATATATAGTCTATATACATACTATATAGATAGTAATAGTAAATTAGTAAATCTTAATTTAGAATTTCTTTAGTAAATGATCCAAAATGAATAGGTGTGGAAGCTATAATTGTAAACCACGATCGAATCTATGGAAGCATTGGTTTATACATTTCTTTTAGTTTCGACTTTAGGGATAATTTTTTTCGCTATCTTTTTTCGAGAACCACCTAAAGTTCCAACTAAAAAAACAAAATGATTTTTCATTCTTTCCATTGAAGTAATGAGCCCCGATATGAATATCGGGGCTCATTACTTCAACTAGTCCCCATGTTCTTCGAAGGGATCTCTTAATTTTTGAGAGGGTTGCCCAAAAGCGGTATATAAGGCATACCCAGTAAAGCTTACAAGTAAACCGGATATGGAGATGGCGACTAGGGTTGCTGTTTCCATTTTTTCGATAATTTCAAGATCACAAAGGATCACGATAATGTCGTTTATTTACAACTACAACGGAATAGTATACAAAGTCAACAGATTTCAACCCATGATGAAAGAGGATTTATGGCTACAAAAACCATTGAGAGTAGTTCTAGATCTGGGCCAAGACGAACTGGCGTAGGGAGTTTATTGAAACCATTGAATTCGGAATATGGAAAAGTAGCTCCAGGGTGGGGGACTACACCACTTATGGGAGTTGCAATGGCTCTATTTGCAATATTTCTATCTATTATTTTAGAAATTTATAATTCATCTGTTTTACTGGATGGAATTTCAATTAATTAGTTCATAAAAATTAGGAAGTCCTAGTTTTTCAATCAAAAAAGATTATTTTACTTAGACTTACTTAATGTTTAAAATATTAAAATACTTAAGAATTTAACTTAAGATTACCTAAGACTTGGATTTATAGACCATTCTGGTAGTTCGATCGTGAAATTTATTTGTTTCGATATTTCATTTCCGGAATATGAGCGTGTGACTTGTTATAATTGATCCTATTGATAATACAAAGAATGGATTTGTCATCTCTATCAAGATGATTCTACCGTCAGATATTTATTGTAGTCTCTGGAGCACGGACTATATAGAATAGATAGAATAGATCAAGAAAAGAAATATTTGAACTATGATTCATACCTATTATTCAGACCTCATAACCGGATTAAAAAAAATGGAAAAAAGGTCTTTTATTTTTATAAATCAAACAATTTTTTCTCCGAAAGAAATCTCTTTCTATAAATTTTGTTGAGTTATTATTACATTCATTAAAGAAGTGATGATCAAATGGTTTTTACTCAGAAACCTTTTGAGTTTAGCTTTGGTTTTATTAAATCATCGTGGTTCTAGTATGAATCTGAGGTTTCAATTGATTCATAGGGTCTCAACAAGAGAATTCCTATCAAAAAAAAAGATAGGGAAGAGAAGATTCAAGAGGCCTGTCACGATTAACATAAAAAAAGATGGATGAGCCAACTTGAGATTTTATTTCTTGGTATTATAATCACAAAGAAGAGATTCCGGATTTTTCTTACTTCGTATCTTTGGGTCAAATCGAGTCAAGCGGCTAAGCCACAAGAAGTTTGAAACTCTATATAAAATATTCCATATCCGTTGAAACTAGTATTTGTGGGTTTTGGCTTGAGCCGTACGAGATGAAATTCTCATATACGGCTCTCAGAGGGGGAGTCTTTCTTGGGTTACCTATCTCAATAAAGTATATGATTGGTTCGAGGAACGTCTTGAGATTCAAGCGATTGCAGATGATATAACTAGTAAATATGTTCCTCCTCATGTCAACATATTTTATTGTCTAGGGGGGATTACGCTTACCTGTTTTTTAGTACAAGTAGCTACGGGTTTTGCTATGACCTTTTACTATCGTCCAACTGTTACAGAGGCTTTTTCTTCTGTTCAATACATAATGACTGAGGCCAACTTTGGTTGGTTAATTCGATCAGTTCATCGATGGTCAGCAAGTATGATGGTTCTAATGATGATCTTACACGTATTTCGTGTGTATCTTACGGGTGGTTTTAAAAAACCCCGCGAATTAACTTGGGTTACGGGGGTGGTTCTGGCTGTATTGACCGCATCTTTTGGCGTAACTGGTTATTCTTTGCCTTGGGACCAAATTGGCTATTGGGCAGTAAAAATTGTAACAGGCGTGCCTGAAGCTATTCCTATAATAGGATCACCTTTGGTAGAATTATTACGTGGAAGTGCTAGTGTGGGCCAGTCCACTTTGACTCGTTTTTATAGTTTACATACTTTTGTATTACCTCTTCTTACTGCCGTATTTATGTTAATGCACTTTCCAATGATACGTAAGCAAGGTATTTCGGGTCCTTTATAGAAAAGGCGGATCATAGATATTTGTAATTTATCATATCGGGGAGGGACAAGAGTCTTTCATTGCTACAAATATGGATTGTTTAAAAATAAGGCATGTTATTTGGATACTTCTATTCAACTCTGAAGTATTTTTTATTTGATACGAATAGAATAGTTGAAGTATATTTTTCTAAACAGAGGATGGATTATGGGAGTGTGTGACTTGAACTATTGATTGGCCCGTGCAGATATATGATTTTATCCGCCACGTTGGAATTCACAACCCAATGTGTCTCCGCATCCAACCATCACATCACGTCAATCCCTTTATATAGCATAGGATAATAAGATAGGCCGGTTCGCTTGAGGAGAATATTTTCTATGATCATACCCGAATCTTGTCATGCATGAAAAGGCTCCGTAAGATCCCTATAATAAGTGATGTGGAATGATCCAATGTTCTATTTATTCACTTTGTTTAATTTTTTTTTAGTAATTTTTATTAGAATTAATTTGATAGTATAATTGGATAGTAATCTTAGTAAGTTTTTATAGTATGTAGATGCATTCATTTCCTCTGCATCAACCCTGATCTATGATACTATCGGAGTTAAATAAGGGATCTAAGGAAGAACAAGGGCTAAGATTTTCTTAGTAACAAGTAAAAATTTTGTATTTTTGTATGTAATACAATCAAGATATTGTGGGGATAAATACTAATCAAAAGACATGAGACAATCCAAAAAGCACTTGATCATGATCTAATTTGTAAGCCAACTTGGATATTGAGCATTTTCTTGTTGCCAGAACTTAATTCTTTGCAATGAATAATGAATCGTTGAAACTTGGGGAAATGTAATTTTATAAATCTTTTCTTACATAGAATCATTCTACATTATCTATGTAGATATGTATCAAATATAGATCTTCTATGAATCTATTTATGTGATTCTTTTGATTCTTGCTCGAGCCGGATGATAAAAAATTATCATGTCCGGTTCCCTTGGGGGATGGATCCACAAGAATTCACCTATCCAAATAACAAAGAAACCTGATTTGAATGATCCTGTATTAAGAGCTAAATTGGCTAAAGGGATGGGACATAATTATTATGGAGAACCTGCATGGCCCAATGATCTTTTATATATTTTTCCAGTAGTAATTCTAGGCACTATTGCATGTAATGTGGGCTTAGCAGTTCTAGAGCCGTCAATGATAGGTGAACCGGCGGATCCATTTGCAACTCCGTTGGAAATATTACCCGAATGGTACTTCTTTCCCGTATTTCAAATACTTCGCACAGTACCCAATAAGTTATTGGGTGTTCTTTTAATGGTTTCAGTACCAATAGGATTATTGACAGTACCTTTTTTGGAGAATGTCAATAAATTCCAAAATCCATTTCGTCGTCCAGTAGCCACAACAGTCTTTTTGATCGGTACCGCAGTAGCTCTTTGGTTAGGGATTGGAGCAACTTTACCAATTGAGAAATCCTTAACTTTAGGTCTTTTTCAAATTGATTAAACCGTTAAATACCACAATATAGATATCTAAGGAAGATCCCCTTCTGGATCTTCCTTAGATACATCAATCTTTTTATGATCTATTCTGCAAATATATGGACTGTGTCGGAGATTCAAAACTTATTCTATTTTTTTCTTTATAAAAAAGAAAAAATGAAAAGAATCCAATGGATTTAAAATTATAACTTTTTATTAAGTAAATTTATTGCAAAATGCTTCTGTACAGTGCTCAATATCTGTTTTACATCTTCTGTGCGAAAATATTCCATTTTCATAAGATCTTCTTGACTGTGACTCAAAAGGTCCAATAATGTATGTATATTGGATCTTTTGAGACAATTATAGGTCCTGGAAGACAATTCTGATTGGTCAATAAAAATACATGTCAATGGAATTCCTTTTTTGTTTTTCTTGAGATTAGTGAATTTGTCTTGAAAGGAAAAAAGGGGTAGATTCCATCTGTTTTCATTTTCCTTGAAAATCATATCCTCTTCCTCTGCATGTAGAAAAGGAATCAATAAATCAATCAAATTACGAGAAGCTTCATAAAGTGCTTCTTTAGGAGTTAAACTTCCATTCGTCCATATTTCTATAAAGAGTATCTCTTGTTTTTCATTCCCATTCCCATAAGAATGAATACTATGATTCGCATTTCGAACAGGCATAGATACAATATCTATAGGATAACTTCCATCGTGAGAGTCATTTGTGGATTTCATACGATATCCGCGATCTCTCTTGATTTGTAATTCAATACACAAATCAATTGGTTCTGTCAGGTTAGCTATATACTGTGTCGTGTCAACTATTTCTACAGAAGGTGGTGAGATGATATCTTGAGCTGTTATGTATTTTGGACCCCTGACGCAAATAGATGCGTTCCTAACTCCATAAAGATTACTTCTCAATACAATCTCTTTCAAATTGAGTAAAATCTCATGTACTGATTCTTCAATACCTACTATCGTAGAATATTCATGCAGCACATTTTCAGATGTTGCACGTGTGATACATGTTCCTTCTATTTCTCCAAGTAAAGCCCTTCGCATGGCAATACCTATGGTATCGGCTTGACCTTTCATAAGCGGGGACAGAACGAAACGACCATAATAAAGACGCTTGCTGTCTACTCTTGATTCAACACATTTCCACTGTAGTGTTCGAGTGGATCCTACTACGTCTTCTTGAACCATACTATTATTTTTCTTTTATTTATAATTATTGGATCAGAATCATTTATTTCTCTTGGAATCTCTTGAATTTTTATTTCTACACACGTCTTTTTTTAGGGGGGCGACATCCATTATGTGGCATGGGTGTTACATCACGTACGAAACTTAATAGTATCCCATTTCTACGAATGGCTCGTAATGCCGCATCTCTTCCGAGACCTGGACCTTTTATCATAACTTCTGCTCGTTGCATACCCTGATCAACTAATGTACGAATAGCATTCAATGTTGCGGCTTGAGCAGCATAGGGTGTTCCTTTTCTTGTACCTCTGAATCCAGAAGTACCTGCGGAAGCCCAAGAAACCACCCGACCTCGTACGTCTGTAATAGTTACAATAGTATTATTGAAACTCGCTTGAACATGAATAACTCCTTTTGGTATTCTACGTTCATTCTTATTTGAACCAATACGTGCATTCTTACGTAAACTAATTTTTGCTATAGGTTTTGTCATATTTTATTAGATTCTATTTATAAGAATAAAAGAAAAAAGAATCAGAAATCTACAGAAAAAGACGAGGATATCCATTTCATATGAAAACGAATCCTTTCTTATTTCTTTTTACATGTACATGGATTTTCTTTTCAAAAGAAAAATGAAAAAGTTCTTTACCCCTGTCTCTGTTTATGTCTCGGATTGGAACAAATAACTATAATTCGCCCCCGCCTACGAATCAAGCGACATTTTTCACAAATTTTACGAACAGAAGCCCTTATCTTCATATTTATCATTCCTTACTTTCATTCTAAATCTCTTTTTTTTGAAAACAAAAATCAGTTTATTGCATTTTTGAACTTTGAATTATATCTCTACGAAAAGGATGTTTAAAAGAATGATCTAATCGTTCGAATCTTTTTTGCGAAGTCTATAAATTATACGTCCCCTGGTTGAATCATAACGACTCATTTCGATTTTGACTCTATCTCCGGGTAGTATACGTATAAAACTGCGCCGGATTCTCCCTGAAATATAACCTAGAATTAGATCTTCATTATCTAATCGAACTCGGAACATACCGTTGGGTAGTGATTCAGTAATTAAACCCTCATGAATCAATTTCTGTTCTTTCATTCCAGGGAACCCCCTTTAAGTATTAACTAATAGAGGAAGAGTTCTATAATTAACTTCTCCTCTCTATTTTACAAAGAGTAAGTTCGAGAGAATTTTAAGGTATCCTAAGAGAATTACCATATATAACACAAAATTTCTCCTCCAATTTTTTCTAATCGAGCTTCTCGATCTGTTATTATACCTCGAGAAGTAGAAAGGATTACAATTCCCATTCCACCTAAAATCTTAGGAATTTGTTGATAGTTGGAATATATTCGTAGACCAGGTCGGCTGATACGCTTTAAATTTATTTTCTTACCTTTCCTAGTCTTTCTATGTCGTAAGGTTGAAACCAAGAAATTTTTTTGACTTTCTTGATGTTTTCGAACGTTTTCAATAAAACCTTCTCGTAAAAGTATTTTCACAATGTTTTTAGTGATATTAGTAGATACTATTTTAACTCTTCCCTTTTGATCTATGTCAGCATTTCTTATAGAAGTTATTATATCGGCAATAATGTCCCTACCCATGACGAACTATAGTTATTGGTGCCCCCTAATTTTGATATAGTCAACATGCTTCTTTTTTGTTTTATTTTTTATTGAATTCTTTTTTTTTGAATTATTATAGATTCTCAAAAATTATTAGAAATTTCAAATATATACATGAGACACACACAATCTATTAATCGGATCTATTTCAGATATTCTAAGATTCTATTCTATATATAGATAGAAAGATAGGATATATCCTATTTTCATCTATAAGACTTCGGGTGCTAATGAAACAATTTTAGTAAAATTCAACTGTCGCAATTCTCGAGCGATTGCACCAAAAATTCGAGTTCCTTTTGGATTTCCTTCTTGATCAATGATAACCGCTGCATTGTCATCATATCGTATTATCATGCCGTTGTCACGTTTGAGTTCTTTACATGTGCGTACAATCACAGCTCTAATTATTTCTGATCTTTCTAAAGGCATATTGGGCACTGCTTCTTTGATTACAGCAACAATAACATCGCCAAGATGAGCATATCGGTGATTACCAGTTCCTATGATTCGAATACACATTAATTTTTGAGCTCCACTGTTATCCGCTACATTCAAAAGGGTCTGAGGTTGAATCATATCATTTTTATTTTAATCTCTTATTTCAAGATAATGGAAAAAAGAAATATTGTCTGTCCAGAGATAAAGAAATCCGTAGTTGTTTTTTTATTCTTAAAACTCCTTCTTCTTTTACTTTTGTTTACCTATCCTGAAATAACAAATTGAGTTCGTATAGGCATTTTGCATGCAGCTATTTCCATAGCAGCTTTGGCTACAGCTTCAGATACTCCACTCATTTCATAAATTATTCGGCCCGGTTTAACAACGGATACCCAATATTCGGGGGATCCTTTGCCCGAACCCATACGTGTTTCTGTAGGTCTTACAGTAACAGGTTTGTCGGGAAAGATACGTACCCATATCTTTCCACCACGACGCGCATATCGTGTCATTGCTCTTCGCCCTGCTTCTATTTGTCTAGCTGTGATCCAAGCAGGTTCAAGTGCCTGAAGAGCGTATCTGCCAAAACAAATATGATTGCCTCGGCAAGATATTCCCTTCATTCTACCTCTATGTTGTTTACGAAATCTGGTTCTTTTAGGGTTATAGTTGATGGTTGTTTCTGAATTCCATCTCTACTGCAGAGCCGGACATGAGAATTTCTTCTCATCCAGCTCCTCGCGAATGAAATGATTCAATAAAATACATATTTCTAGGTAATATTTATTTTATTCTATCAAAAGACAAAAGAAAGAATATACTAATTTTTTTATATTGAATTTGTTACATAGGTAGGCTGTATATATAACTAGATAACTAGGCGTGTTTTTTTATATTATATATATAGATAAAAAGAATGCTTCTTTCTTTTAGCAAAATCTCTAAAGTCTTTTTCTTTACCTCTATTTAATCACGCCAATAGTCATCCAATAAATGAAATTCTTAAATGAAATAAAAATAAAGAAAGGTTTCGCGGGCGAATATTAACTCTTTTCTCCTTCATTTGTAGGGTCAATTCATGACCATTCAGAAGAAATCCATTTTTTCTTGGTTCATTCCGCCATCCTACCCAATGAATCCTTAGGATTGATTCGTTTTCAAGAAAATCCTATGTAATCACAGGTTCCATCGTTCCCATAACTTCTCTATTAATACTTAGGCCTGAACTCTGCAATGGAGCTCTCAACAGAATCTGTTATTTGTTTCCGAGTCAATCTCCTCAGTTTTTCTTAACCCGAAGCTCAATTCAATTTTTCTCTCTTTTCTATTATTTAGATTCTTTATTTTTCTATTTTAATTACATACTTACATATATAATAGACTATATTATACTATAATAATTATACTATATTATCCATATTGATTAGATTCTTTATATTATTATTTTATTATATTTTTATTGTATATTAATGTTGATGCTTTATAACACTGCCTTTTTTATGGGGTAATTCTTCATAAACCATACATATGGGAATCATATATCATTTAATATCATTTAGATCTTTATTCTCTCTTTCTATCACCCTTCCTTTTTCCACATCCCTTTTTTTTTCATAATTCAGAATCAGATTTCTTTTTTATGAAAAGGATTTCAGTTGCTAAAACTATATGATTGATTCAGTCATATAGTAACTGTTTCTTGGGATCTCAACAATACGAAGCAATAAGTTGGTTATGAGTTTTTAGTTTCTTTAGTTTTGATAGTTATTAAGTTTATAGTGTGGTCACCTATTTTTCTTTTCAGTCTCAATTCTAAAGAAAAAACTAACGAGTCACACACTGAGCATAGCAATTATACTAAAATTTAAATTAAATTTAAATAAAGGATAAATCAAATTTTTATTCAACCTTATAGAATTCTAATTGTTCGTTTTTCTTTGATTAAGAAAAAAAATAAGAAAATATTTTCTAAAATTGCTCTATTGATGAGCATAATGGCGAGATAAAGAAAGTTCCATTATTCTTATTTTCTTATTCTTGGTTTACAAATATCCAAATTTTGATACCTAAGATTCCATAGATAGTTCTAACTGTATGGGAACAGTAATCAATTTTAGCGCGAATTGTTTGTAGGGGAACCCTGCCTTCTCTGATCCATTCGACACGTGCAATCTCTTTTCCGTCGATACGTCCCGCAATTTGCACTTGAATTCCTTTTGTACCGGTTTGTTCAGTTAATTCAATAGCTTTTTTCATTGCCTTTCGAAATGAGACTCTATTTTTTAATTGTAAAGCTATATATTCTGCGAGAATATTAGGTTGTCCGTAAGGTTTTTCAATTCTTGTGATAGCAATGTTGAGTCTCCGGTTTACAGAATGAAACTCTTTTTGTACATTCATCTGTAATTCTTCGACTCCCCGTGTTCGTCCTTCTATTAATAAATTTGGAAATCCAATATAGATTATGACCTGAATCAAATCTATTCTTTTTTGAATTACTATATAAGCAATTCCTTCGAAACCTGAGGATATTTTCTTATTTTTTTTTACATAGTCCTTAATACAATTCCGTATTCTTTCATCTTCTTGTAGACCCATGGAAAAATTTTTTGGTTTTGCGAACCAAAAAGAATGATGACTTTGAGTTGTTCCAAGTCTGAAACCAAGTGGATTTATTTTTTGTCCCATATTTTTCTATTATTTTTCCATCCATTTTTTTTTCTAAATAGGAATCTAAATCTTAGATTTTTCTTTTAAAAAAATCTTTATATGACAAGTGGTTTTTTTTATCAGATAACTACGCCCTCGAGCCCGGGGTTTTAACTTTTTCACAAGAGTACCTCTATTGACTTCAGCTTTACTAATAAATAAATCAACTTCATTCAAACC